TCACACACACTCCCTTTCCAAAAAAGATCAATACACCAATCACTACACTTAGATTTATTGGATTTGTTGCTAAAATATCGGTATTAAATCCGAAACTCCTGGCAAATGGCCAGTGGCCTAAAGAAAGGAAAGAATCGGTGACACTTTTCATATAATCTCCTTTTATACATATAATCTCATTATATAGATTATAGATAGGCTCAAAAATCGACCAGAATTCTTTTTATATCACTTTCTCCCCCTCTTTATTTCTTCTTTCCTTTTTTTGAGTTATAAAGTATGAACTACCCCTGGATTGTTGCAAGACTCCCATAAAAAAAGTTTCCCTCGGACTACGAAGGGGAAGCGGGGCGATATGCTAATTCCTCAATCTATAAATTAGAAATCAGCCCTTCCCTTAGGTTATTTTCTCAACGAATAAGGACTTATAGGAGTGACATCTTGGTCCAATTTGAAAAAGCAAACAACAAATCAAAGGCAATAAAATAGGAAAAATACATACTTTGCCTATTTCGAAGATTTAAACAAAAGGATTCGCAAATAAAAGTGCTAATGCTACAACCAACCCATAAATCGTTAAAGCTTCCATAAAAGCTAGACTAAGCAAGAGAGTACCTCGTATTTTTCCCTCTGCCTCGGGCTGTCTTGCGATACCCTCTACGGCTTGACCCGCAGCAGTCCCTTGACCAACCCCAGGTCCAATAGAAGCAAGCCCTACGGCCAGCCCAGCAGCAATAACGGAAGCAGCAGAAATCAGTGGATTCATGATAAGTTCCTCATACCAACAAAAAGAAATAGTTAATGATACAATCAACCAATGAATTATGACTTAATTATTCCATCGATAAGATTCATCTAGTCAAAGTAACTAAGAACTTCGAATTTAAGTAAGAATATTATATATTCAGATTTTTTCATTTCTATACACAGAGTCTTTGTGAATCCATAGAACTCTCGTTCTTCCATTTCTTGGTTACGAACTGTTATTTCTATTTTTCCATCTTTTCTTGATTTCATCTCCTTATTCATCCAATTCACAGCCACAAGAATCGAAAGGGCTTCTATTGAAACCCATACACAACAGTAGGGCAAATGAAATATATCTTTAGTTCATATATAACCAGCCAATATCTACTATCACATATACACGTCTTTCTTCCATAACGTAAACCATTCGATTCAATCGGATTCGAGAATCAATCCATTTTTTTAGGAATCCCCTTTCTTTGCTTTTTGTAAATTCTTTTCTCCTTTGCAGTTTCTTTCTCCTGTTTTTTATTTAATCACACGTCGTAAACATATATTTCAAATTATGATTTGGATAAGAAGATTGGCTGACCAATAGAAAAGTAAATCTTCATCAAGGAAAGGAAGGTAGGATATTAAGTGTACAAAAGACTCATTTTAGGAAAAAGATCTTTTGGATCTCTTTCCTTTTTTGTTTTTACAACTCTCGAATATCGTAATCTTTGATTTTTTTGTTCCTTTTTTTTTTTTTTCTATCATATAGAAAGTCTTGTATATTTCTATTCCTTAAGTAAATCATCGTGAACTACACATACATTGCTTTGCGCTAATCGAAAAAAATAAGACTATTTCAATGATGACCCTCCATGGATTCCCCTATATAAGCCGCGGCTAAAGTTGCAAAAATAAGAGCTTGAATACCACTTGTAAATAATCCAAGGAACATGACAGGGATAGGAATCACTGAAGGTACTAAAGAAACAAGAACAACAACTACTAATTCATCTGCTAAGATATTTCCGAAAAGTCGAAAACTAAGTGACAAGGGTTTTGTAAAATCTTCTAGGATGTTAATGGGTAAAAGGATTGGGGTTGGTTGAATATATTTCCCGAAATAACTTAATCCCTTTTTGGTAAGACCCGCATAGAAATATGCCACTGACGTGAGTAAAGCCAAAGCAACAGTAGTATTTATATCATTCGTGGGTGCGGCTAACTCTCCATGAGGTAATTCTATGATTTTCCAAGGTAAAAGAGCTCCTGACCAATTCGAAACAAAAATAAATAGAAAGAGAGTTCCAATAAAAGGAACCCAAGGACCATATTCTTCTCCAATTTGGGTTTTACTCACATCTCGAATGAATTCAAGAACATATTCGAAAAAATTCTGATTCCCGGCCGGAATTATTTGTGGGTTCCGAACAGCTATAGTAGCTGAACCTAATAAGATAGCAATTACAATCCAAGAAGTAATAAGTACTTGGCCATGGACTTGGAAACCCCCTATTTGCCAATAGAAATGTTGGCCTACTTCCACACCGGCTATATCGTATAGTGTGTTGATGGAACATGATAGCACATTCATATTGCCCTCTGGAAAAATGGAACTTTAAAAAAATTATTTTGATTCAACCATTTCTTTGTCTACTTGAATCGGATCTTTTGAATATCAACTACTATTTTGAATACTAACTAATCACATAGTATCTCCTTTTATCCATTTGTCAAAATCCATAAATAAATAAATAAAAAT